GTCACATTGTGCAACACATGTGCAACAATGTATAGCGAATATTTTCCACACGCAAAAAAAAAAAAAATATGTGTTCGGCCCTCGTTTTTGGGGTTTTTCGAGAAAAGTCATTATGCATATTAGGGGGGAGGGGGGGTTTTTCCCAAAAAAAAAAATTAGCATTTAGTCGTCTTTCCTTTCGAGACCCCAGGGGCACTTCGTAAAAAATTGTAAAAAGTCTAATATCTATGCTCGAATAGTGAAGTATGTGTTAAATAAATCAATGTAAATTCTCATTAATAATTATCGATATTTTAAATTAATGAGGGTTAATGATATGTATTTCCTAAGCTGGTGTTTCATTAATCACGAAATAAAATAGTGTCTTTCATAATTCATACTCTTCATTGGACGTGACTGTAAGGTCACCTTGGTAATTTTAATTCAAGAGTTCATATCTTTGCACGTTGATTATCTAATGTCTCGATGGGTACAGATTTGTTTAAGTGTTCTAAATCAGCCCTCTGGGCAAAGTAATTGCTTCATTCCGAAAAAAAAAAGTAGGGAGGACGAGAAATCTTGATACGGTTAAGAGTTGAATGGAATTTGAGGGAACTAGCGGTATACTAGGGTGATACGTACAGAACTGTATGCCTTCTAAGGTAGCCAATAGCCAGGATTTGATCAATTGTTAGGGATTAATCGATTACAGTTCCACAAACCGTACACTATATGCCTTACAAGGGATCATTGCGGGTTTCTTGCTGACCCTAGATAAATATTTGATTATCATAAAAATGGGGATTAAAGATATTATGAGATATGATCCATTGATTATAGATTAATGTGGGTAAAAAATATTTTATGTAATGAATTTGTTGATATTAGAAGAATGGGGGTTAATCATATATGTAATGAGGGTGAGGATTATAGATTAATGAGTATTATACATAGATATGTAATATAGATGGGGTAAGTCTATATATGGTGATTATACATATATGTTGTATGTGGTATATTAGGGTATGTGGGCTATATCATATATATGTACAACTGACTTACTCCAAGAAAAATCATGTTTTGGCATGATTTAGCATTCAGGGGGCAGTTTAGGCAGAATCTTGGCTTTGGGAGCCAAGGGCAGGAGTTTAACCCTCTTTCCCCTGATGTGTTTTGGGGAGAGGTTTCATCTCCGGTCTTCGACTTACAAGGCCGACGCTTTTATATTTAAGCTACCAAAACATTAATTTAGGTTGAGCATTTTGTTTTCTCATCAACCAGTTAGTGGGATAATAATAAGAAACAATGAGAAATAGGTGGCGGAGGCAATTTGGCCAACGAGAATAAATGGTTGTTCAACTGGTTGTCCTCCGATTCATGTTAGAATGATTGCGTTAGCTACAAGTGTCCAAAAAAGAAATTGGGTTATTGGTCGGAAGGTGTTACTTCGTTGTTTTGAGGTGTGGAGAAGTGGGACTAGTATGAGGATGAAGATTGAAAGTAGGAGGGCTAAGACTCCCCCTAGTTTATTAGGAATAGAGCGTAGGATGGCATAGGCAAATAGGAAGTATCATTCAGGCTTAATATGGGGCGGGGTGACAAGGGGGTTTGCGGGGATGAAGTTTTCAGCATCACCCAGGAGGTTAGGTAAGAATAAGGCTAATAAGGCTAGTACAATAATTATGAGAAAGAACCCAAGGATGTCTTTGTATGAGAAGTAGGGATGAAATGAGATTTTGTCTATGTCGGAGTTAAGGCCTATTGGGTTGTTAGAGCCGGTTTCGTGGAGAAATAGGAGGTGAATAAGGGTTAGGCCTACAATTAGAAATGGAAGGAGGAAGTGGAATGCGAAGAAGCGTGTTAGGGTGGCGTTATCAATTGAGAATCCCCCTCAAATTCATTGAACTAACATATCTCCAACATATGGGAAAGCGGAGAGGAGATTAGTAATGACTGTGGCCCCTCAAAAAGATATTTGTCCTCATGGTAGGACATATCCTACAAAGGCTGTTGCTATTAGTAAGAATAATAAAATGACCCCAATGTTTCATGTTTCTTTAAAAAGATAGGAACCATAATATAGTCCTCGGGCAATATGTAAGTAAACACAAATAAAAAATAACGAAGCCCCGTTAGCGTGGGTATTGCGGATTAGTCAGCCATAATTAACATCACGACAGATATGGACTACTGAGGAAAAGGCGGTAGAGATGTCTGCAGTGTAATGTATGGCTAGGAATAATCCTGTAAGAATTTGGATAATTAGGCAGAGTCCTAATAAGGATCCGAAATTTCATCAGATTGAAATGTTAGATGGTGAAGGGAGGTCGACTAAGGCGTGGTTGGCGATTTTGATAAGTGGATGGGTTTTTCGGGTGTTAGTGGTCATTATTGTTCTTGTAGTTGAATAAACAACGATAGTTTTTCAAGTTATTGGTCTTGGTTAAAGTCCAGGCGGGAATAATGGTTTATTTTATGTTTATTATATTAGTAGGGCTTATTTTAGGATTAATAGCAGTGGCATCAAACCCCTCTCCTTATTTTGCTGCGCTAGGCTTAGTAGTAGCTGCTGGGGTTGGGTGTGGTTTATTAGTTGGGCATGGTGGGTCTTTTTTATCTTTGGTGTTGTTTTTGATTTATTTAGGTGGGATGTTGGTTGTGTTTGCTTATACAGCAGCACTTGCTGCTGAGCCGTATCCAGAAACATGGGGTGATTGGTCTGTATTATTGTATGTTGGTGTTTATTTATTAGGTATTTTTTTTGCGGGTAAGTACTTTTTTAAGGAGTGGGGGGGATTGGGCTGAGTTGGGGCGGAGGAAATAAGTAATTTAGAAATAATTCGTGGGGATTTTGGTGGTGTAGCTTTGTTATACGCTAATGGAGGAATTATGTTGGTATTAGGTGGATGGGTATTACTTTTAACATTATTTGTTATTTTAGAATTAACTCGGGGTTTATCATACGGCACTTTACGTGTAATTTAGATTGCAATAATTAAGACAGTCAGGGTTAACGTCAGGAAAAGTAGTATTAGGTAGGTTTTGATTATCCCTTGTTGGGGTTGGGTTGATAATTTAATTAATGGTGTTTGTTGGATAAGAGTGCTTTTTGGTCCAATTTTTTCGCTTCAGGTTAGGTCAATAAGATGTGTTGAGATATGTTGAGCCCATTTTAAGTTGGTTTTTGGCATTAATCGGTGAATAATTATTGGAAAATACCCTAATATGTTGGAAAAGTGGTGTGTTGATAGGGTGGGGGTAGTTTTAAGTTGGGTATTAGTTAGGTTGGCTAATTCTAATGCTATAAGTAGGCCAATAATTGTTACTAGGAGGGCAGATAATTTTAATAGTGGGGTTATAGTTATAATTTGAGTTTTTATTGGTGGGAGATTGGAGGTGATAATTAAACCAGCTAGAATACTCCCGTATGCAAGGCGTTTGATTGGGTTAATAACTAGGGTATTATTTTCATTAACAGGGGAAAGGGGGGAAAATCGCGGGTAATTTATTAAGGCAAAGAAGATAAGGCGCAGGCTGTAGATAGCGGTAAAGGAGGTTGCGATAAGGGTTAAAATTAGGGCTCAGGCGTTTAAATGGGAAGTGTTTATAGATTCAATGATGGCGTCTTTTGAGAAGAACCCTGATAAAAAGGGTATTCCTGTAAGGGCAAGGCTGCCCACGGTTAACGATGATGAGGTAAATGGTAAAAGTTTATGTAATCCCCCCATTTTTCGAATATCTTGTTCATCATTTAGGCTGTGGATAATTGAGCCGGAACATAGGAAAAGTATAGCCTTAAAGAAGGCGTGTGTGCAAATATGAAGAAATGCTAATTGGGGTTGGTTTAATCCAATTGTAACTATTATTAGGCCAAGTTGACTTGATGTTGAAAAGGCAACAATTTTTTTAATATCATTTTGGGTTAGTGCACATGCGGCAGTAAATAATGTAGTTAGGGCCCCCAGGCATAGGCATGTTGTTAAAATCAGTTGATTATCTTGTATCAATGGGTGGAGGCGAATTAAGAGAAAAATACCAGCAACAACCATGGTGCTGGAGTGGAGTAGGGCAGAGACTGGCGTGGGTCCTTCCATAGCTGAGGGCAGCCATGGGTGGAGCCCAAACTGCGCAGATTTTCCTGCTGCAGCTAGGACTAAGCCAAGAAGAGGTAAAGTTAAGTCTTTGTCTTTGGATAAAATAAATAGTTGTTGAATTTCTCATGAATTTAGGTTTATGGCTAATCAGGCCATACTTAAAATGAGTCCAATATCCCCAACGCGGTTATAAATCACGGCTTGTAGGGCGGCAGTGTTTGCGTCTGCTCGGCTATATCATCAGCCAATTAAGAGGAAAGATATGATTCCAACCCCCTCTCAACCGATAAATAGTTGAAATATGTTGTTGGCTGTCACTAAAATAATTATAGAGATTAGAAAAAGGAGAAGGTATTTAAAGAAGCGGTTCATGTTTGGGTCTGAGTGTATGTATCAGAGGGCAAATTCAAGGATAGATCAGGTTACGTATAGAGCGATTGGGGTGAAGATGATTGAGTATATGTCGAATTTAAAGCTTATGTTAATGTCAAAGGGCCCAATGTTAATTCAGTTTCAGTTAGTTGTGACTGATTCTAAGCCTTGGTCAAGGTAAATGAATAAGGGGGTGAGACTAATAAAAAAGGAGATTTTTACAGCGGTTTTAACATGTGAAGATGATCAGTTTGGGTTTAATTCTTTAGGGGACAGTGATGAAATAAGGGGATATAAAAGGATAATGAGGATGAGAAGAAAGGCTGAGTTAAAAATGATTATGTTCATAGCTCTTGCTTGGAGTTGCACCAAGAGTTTTTGGTTCCTAAGACCAATAGATAACTATTATCTTTCAAGGGCCAAGTGAGCCATGGATTTGAACCATGATTGAAAGAATTAGCAGTTCTTTGTGTCCCAGACCTCTCTTGGTTATTAAAAAGATTTTAACTTTTGTTTTTAGAACCACAATCTAATGTTTTTGTTAAACTATAATGACAAAAGGTTCAACCTCAAATAAGTTCTGGCTTAAGGATTAATAATAGTATAGGAATAAGATGGAGGCTGAGGAGCAGATGTTCTCGTGTATGTGATGGGTTTAAGGATAATAGATGTTGTGATGCAGGGCCTCGTTGGGTTATTAAGAATATGTATAGGGAATATGAAGCTGTAATTAACACACCCAACCCAGTTAATAAAATAGTTCAGTTGGATCAGTTGAACAATGAGGAAATAATGAGAAGTTCTCCTATTAGATTAGGGGTGGGTGGAAGAGCAAGATTAGCTAAATTAGCAAGAAACCACCAGGTTGCTATTAGTGGAAGTATAACTTGAATACCTCGGGCTAGAAGTAGGGTTCGACTATGGGTGCGTTCATAGTTAGTGTTTGCTAAACAGAATAGGGCTGACGAGACTAATCCGTGTGCAATTATTAATGTGATTGCTCCCGCAAAGCTTCATGGTGTTTGGATTATAATTGCTCCGGCGACCAAGCCTATGTGGCTTACTGATGAATAAGCAATTAGGGATTTTAGATCGGTTTGTCGAAGGCAAATTGAGCTGGTTATGATTACACCCCAAATGGCTAAGATTAGGAATGGGTATGCTATTTCTTTAGTTAAAGGGTTAAGTATAACTATAATTCGTATTATTCCGTAGCCGCCTAATTTAAGTAGGACTGCTGCTAGAATTATTGAGCCTGCAATAGGGGCTTCAACGTGGGCTTTGGGGAGTCAAAGGTGGACCCCATAGAGGGGTATTTTTACTAGGAAAGCAATAAGGCAAGCTACTCATCAAAATTTATCAGCCCATGAGGATAGGTTGAGTGGTTGGGGATATTGGATAATAATTATAGATAGTGAGCCCAAGTTATTTTGTATAAGTAAGAGGGCAATAAGTAAGGGTAGGGACCCGATTAGGGTGTAGAATAAAAAGTAGGTTCCTGCGTTTAAGCGCTCAGTTTGATTACCTCAGCGGGTAATAATAATAAGAGTTGGGATTAGTGTGGCTTCAAATATAATGTAAAATATAATTAATTCAGTTGCGCTAAATGCTATGATGAGAAAGGTTTGAAGGGAAATCAGGAGTGAAATGTAGATTCGTTGGCGAATGATAGGTTCTGTAGAAATGTGATTTTGACTAGCTAGAATTATTAATGGGAGGAGTCAACAGGTAAGAGTAAGTAGGGGGGCGGAGAGAGGATCAACAGCTAGATAGTGGCTGGAAAAATCTCATCCCATATCTGTGTTTCATTTTAATCAGAGAAGACTAAGTAATGCAATTAAAAGACTGTGGGTGGTTGTGACAGATCACAATCATTTTTTTGGTGAAGATCATGTAACGAGAAATAACATAATTGTTGGAACTAAGATTTTTAACATTGTAATAAATTTAAGTTTTGGAGGTGGTCGGAACCATGGGTTCGTGTAGCTGCTACTAGAAGGGCAAGGCCTGCGCCTGCTTCACAGGCAGAAAAAGTTAAAAGAATTATTGGAGTAATTGAGCATGAAGTGGAATTTAATGTTATTGATCAGAGGGCAATAGCAATAAATAAAGATAATATTATTCCCTCTAAGCAGAGGAGGGCGGATAGAAGGTGTGATCGGTTGAATGCGAGGCCTATTAAACCTAAAATAAATGCTGAACTAAAACTAAAATGGACGGTGGACATAAGGTGCTTATGGATTTTCACCATAATTTACTAAGCCGAAATTAGTGGTCTTGTTTTGGACTAAGCACCTAAGTTACTCTGCTCATTCAAGGCCTCCTTGAAGTCATTCATAAATAAGGCCCAAGGTTAATAGGATAATAATACTTGTTGCCCATAATAATGAGATAAATGGTGTTAGAAGCTGATTTCCTCAAGGAAGAGGGAGGAGAAGGGCAATTTCTAAGTCAAATAAAAGGAATAAAATTGCTACAAGGAAGAAGCGCAATGAAAATGGAAGGCGTGCGCTTCCTAATGGATCAAATCCACACTCATATGGGGATAATTTTTCGTTATCTGGGTTTAATGAGGGGAGCCAAAATGCTACAAAAGCAAGGATTAGGGAAATGAGGGCTGTAGCTGCGACAGATCATATGATGAGGTTCATTACTTTCCCTTGGATTTTACCAAGATTAAATAATTGGAAATCACTTGTACTAATTTATACTAGAAAAGTAATTATGAGCCTCATCAATAGATGGAAACATAAAGGAATAGTCATACTACATCTACAAAGTGTCAGTATCATGCGGCAGCTTCAAAGCCAAAATGATGTTCAGATGTAAAATGATATTGGATTTGTCGGAGTAAACAAACTATTAAAAATGTTGAACCAATAATAACATGGAGACCATGGAAGCCTGTGGCAACAAAAAATGTTGATCCATAAACTCCGTCGGCAATAGTAAATGGAGCTTCGTAATATTCTATGGCTTGAAGGGCTGTAAAATAAAATCCTAGTAGAACAGTTAAAGTTAGGGCTTGAATTGCTTCTTTTCGGTTGCCTTCTATTAAGCTATGATGGGCTCAAGTTACTGTAACTCCGGATGCTAATAGGACTGCGGTATTTAAAAGTGGGACTTCGAATGGGTCTAAAGGGTAAATTCCTGTTGGTGGTCAACATCCGCCTAATTCTGGTGTAGGGGCAAGGCTTGAGTGGTAGAAGGCTCAGAAAAAGCCAAGGAAGAAGAAAACTTCTGATGTAATAAATAAAATTATTCCGTAGCGAAGCCCTTTTTGTACAGGTGGGGTGTGGTGTCCTTGAAATGTCCCTTCTCGGATAATATCTCGTCATCATTGAATTATAGTTAATAATAGTAAAGTTAATCCTAAGTAAAGAAGGTATATAGAGTGGAAATGGAATCAGACGGCTAGGCCTGATGTTATTAGTAAAGCAGCAACAGCTCCTGTTAGTGGTCATGGGCTGGGGTCAACTATATGATATGCATGTGCTTGGTGAGCCATTAGACGTTTTCTTGTAAATAGAGACTTAGTAAAAGAACAAATACGTATGCTTGGATTATTGCTACGGCAACTTCTAAGATTGTTAATAAGAATAAAATTAGGGATGTTAATAGGGCTACGGTGGGTATAATAGTAATTAAGACAAAAGCTGCGGTGGCGATTAGTTGTATAAGAAGATGGCCGGCTGTTAAATTGGCAGTTAATCGGACACCCAATGCTAAAGGTCGGATAAATAGGCTAATAGTTTCGATAATGATTAAGATCGGAATTAGTAGTGTTGGGGTGCCTTCTGGAAGGAGGTGACCGAGAGCAACAGTAGGCTGGTTAAGTATCCCAATTAAAACAGTTGTTAATCAAAGGGGAATAGCAAATGCTATATTAAGGGATAGCTGGGTTGTAGGTGTAAAAGTATACGGAAGTAAGCCAAGAAGGTTAATAGTGATTAAAAATAGTATTAGGGCTGTTAAAATGGTGGCTCATTTATGTCCTCCAAAGTTTATAGGTTGTATTAGTTGATATGTAAATCGGTTAATAAATCAAGATTGAATAGTTACAAGTCGATTATTTAATCAACGGTTTGTTGGGGTAGGGAAAATTAATCATGGAATTATAATTGCTAGGGCAATTAGTGGGATTCCAAGGAGTGACGGGCTTAGGAATTGGTCAAAAAAACTTAGGTTCATGGTCAATTTCAGGGTTCAGGTTTAGGTTTTTCAACACTTTTTGCTGTGGGGTTATTATTAAATAAATGTGTTATTACTTTTTTTGGTAAGATTACTAGGAAAAAAATTCATGAGAATATTAAAATAGCAAATCAAGGGTGCGGATTTAATTGAGGCATATCACTAAGGGTGGTAGGGAGTCACCAGTTTTTAGCTTAAAAGGCTAATGCTAGACCCAGTATAGCTTCTTAGTGAGGCTTCTTCTAATATTAATGAAGATCAGGATTCAAAGTGTTCTAGTGGAACTGCTTCTACTACGATAGGCATAAAGCTGTGATTAGCACCACAAATTTCCGAACATTGACCATAGTAAACACCTGGGCGGGAGATAATAAAGGCGGTTTGATTTAGTCGTCCTGGGACTGCGTCTATTTTTACTCCTAGGGCTGGAACTGTTCATGAGTGTAAGACATCCTCTGCGGATACTAAAACACGAATGGGGGATTCTATGGGTACAACCATTCGGTGATCAGTTTCTAATAGACGGAATTGTCCAGGGGTTAAATCTTGTGTTTGAATTATATAAGAGTCAAAGCCCAGGTCTTCATAGTCTGTGTACTCATAACTTCAGTATCACTGATGTCCCATAGCTTTAATAGTAAGATGGGGGTCGTTGATTTCGTCCATAAGATATAAAATTCGTAAGGATGGTAGGGCAATTATGATAAGAATTACAGCAGGGAGGATGGTTCATACAATTTCAATTTCTTGGGAGTCTAAAATATATTTGTTTGTAAGTTTAGTTGACACCATCGCTATAATAATATAAAGAACTAAAGTGCTAATTAAAAATACGATTATTAATGTGTGGTCGTGAAAATGGAGAAGTTCTTCCATAACTGGGGAGGCTGCATCTTGGAATCCTAATTGTGAGGGGTGTGCCATTGGAAAGTTAAGATACGCAAGATTTGAACTCACGATTTTGCCCTGACAAGGCAATGTAATGTATTTTACTAGAATCTTATAAGAAAGTGACAGAGTGGTGATGTGGTTGACTTGAAATCAACATATGGGGGTTCAATTCCTTCCTTCCTTGTTAAAAATAAGTTCGTTGAACTTGAACAAATGCTGGTTCTTCGTAGGTGTGATATGGTGGAGGACAACCATGGAGTCACTCAACATTTGTGTGAGGTAGTTCAACGGATAGGACTTCCCGTTTGGCGGCAAATGCTTCTCAAATAATAAATAAGAACATAATTACAGCGACTAAGGAAATTAATGAGCCAATTGAGGAAACTGTATTTCAAAGGGCATATGCGTCCGGGTAGTCAGAATATCGTCGTGGTATACCAGCTAAGCCTAAAAAATGTTGGGGGAAGAAGGTTAGGTTAACTCCAATAAATATTACTAGGAATTGAGTTTTTGTTCAAACGGAGTGGAGGGTATACCCCGAAAATAATGGGAATCAGTGAATAAAACCAGCTATAATTGCAAATACAGCTCCTATTGATAGTACATAGTGGAAGTGGGCTACTACGTAGTAAGTGTCGTGAAGAACAATGTCTAGGGAAGAATTGGCTAAAACAATTCCTGTTAGGCCCCCTACTGTAAATAAGAAAATAAAACCTAGGGCTCAGAGGAGGGGTGTTTCTCATTTAATGGAGCCCCCGTGAAGGGTGGCTAATCAGCTGAAGACTTTTACACCTGTTGGGATAGCAATAATTATTGTTGCTGAGGTGAAATAGGCTCGGGTGTCAACGTCTATTCCTACTGTAAATATGTGGTGAGCTCATACAATAAAGCCGAGCAGGCCAATTGCTATTATTGCTCAAACTATACCCATATAGCCAAAAGGTTCTTTTTTACCTGAATAATAGGCTACTACGTGGGAAATTATTCCGAAGCCTGGTAAAATTAAAATATAAACTTCCGGATGGCCGAAGAATCAAAATAAATGTTGGTAAAGAATTGGGTCCCCCCCTCCAGCAGGGTCAAAAAATGTTGTGTTTAAATTACGGTCAGTTAATAGTATCGTAATTGCGGCTGCGAGAACAGGAAGAGAAAGAAGAAGAAGAACTGTGGTTACAAGGATGGATCAAACAAAGAGTGGTGTTTGATACTGAGAAATAGCAGGTGGTTTTATATTAATAATAGTTGTAATAAAATTAATAGAGGCTAGAATTGAGGAGATACCAGCCAAATGGAGTGAGAAGATGGCTAGGTCTACGGATGCTCCAGCATGAGCTATATTACCTGCGAGAGGGGGGTAGACTGTTCAGCCGGTTCCGGCTCCCGCTTCTACACCAGCAGAGGCTAAAAGTAACAGGAGGGAAGGAGGCAATAATCAAAAGCTTATATTATTTATTCGTGGAAAAGCCATGTCTGGTGCACCAATCATTAAAGGTACTAATCAGTTTCCGAATCCACCAATTATTACAGGCATCACTATAAAAAAGATTATTACAAAAGCGTGAGCAGTTACGATAACATTATAGATTTGATCATCCCCCAGAAGAGAACCAGGTTGGCTTAATTCTGCTCGAATAAGTAAGCTAAGGGCGGTACCTACCATACCTGCTCATGCACCAAAGATTAAATAAAGGGTGCCGATATCTTTGTGATTTGTAGAAAAGAATCAACGGTTAATTGCCACAGGTAAGATGACTGAGAACTAAGTGGCGGATTGTAATCCCGTGAACAGAGGTTAAATTCCTCTTCTTGCCAAAGTCCCGTAGTAGATGTATACGTTGGATTGCAAATCCAAAACCGGAGGTTGATTCCTCCCGGGGCTTTCCTCCCGCCTCCCCGTATTGACGGCGGGAGGAAGCCGTAGATAGAAGTTCGTTGGATAGAACGCTTAGCTGTTAACTAAGATTTTGTAGGATCAAGGCCTATTTATCTAGAAGATTTTAGCTTAATAAAAGCATCTGGGTTGCATTCAGAAGATGTGAGATAAAATCTTGCAAATCTTAACAGAAATTAGGGGATTTTCACTCCTACTGAAAGCTTTGAAGGCTTTTGGTCTATTTAGCCTAAATTTCTTAGAGGGTTAATATAAAAATAGTAGGTGTTAATGGTAAGAGTAGGATGGAGAGGGAGGTGGTCATCATTAAGATTAGGTTTGGTTGGAGAGATTTTGTTCGTCAAGAGGATGATAAATAAATGGAGTTTGGGGGTATGGTTAGGGTTGTGGAGTAGCATAGGCGGAGATAGAAGAATAAACTGAGGAGGGTTGCAAGGGCTATGATTGTGGCTGGGATGGCCAGGTCTTGTTTGGTAAGTTCTTGTAAAATCAATCATTTTGGTATAAATCCGGAAAGTGGAGGTAGGCCCCCAAGAGAGAGTAGGGTAATTAGAGCAATAATAGATAAGAGGGGTGATTTGATTGTGGAGGTAGCAATGGAATTAATTTTAGTGGAATTAAATAATTTAAATAGGAGGAAGGCTGTAAGGGTTATAATAATATATAGGGCGAGGTTAAGTTGGGTAAGGTTGGGGGAGTAATGTAGGATTGTGATTATTCATCCGAGGTGGGCAATTGATGAATAAGCTAGAATTTTTCGTAGTTGGGTTTGGTTGAGTCCCCCTCAGCCCCCAATTACAGTTGAGGAAACGCCTAAAAATAATAGTAAATTTGAATTGAGTATGGGGTGAAGTTGGAGAAGAATAGCGAATGGAGCAAGTTTTTGTCATGTAACTAAGATTAGGCCTGTGGTAAGGTTTAGTCCTTGAAGGACTTCAGGTAATCAGAAATGTATTGGTGCAAGACCAATTTTTAACGCTAGTGCAATGGTTACGAGTGTGGCGGAGGTTGGGTTAAGTATTTCAAGTAAACTTCATTCGCCTAAGCTTCAGGCATTTGTAATGCTAGCAAATAAAAGTAAGGCGGAGGCGGTTGCTTGTGTGAGGAAGTATTTTGTGGTTGCTTCTACTGCCCGTGGGTGGTGTTGATGAATTATTAGGGGGATGATGGCTAGGGTGTTAATTTCAAGACCTATTCACACGAGAAGTCAATGGGATCCAATAAATGTTATTATGGTCCCTAGGCCAAGGCTTGAGATAATGATGGTTAATACTACTGGGTTCATTAGTAGAGGAAGGATTCTAACCAACGTGGTTGGGGTATGGGCCCAAAAGCTTAATTAGCTGACTTTACTTAGGAAATAGTATAATCGGAAGCACCAAGAGTTTTGATCTCTTGAGTATAGGTTCAAGTCCTGTTTTTCTAGTAGGAAGTGGAGAGACTTTAACTTTCATCATCCACTCTATCAAAGTGGCCCTTTAGTTCAGGCACACTTCCGTTTAGGTTAGTGGGGGAAGGCTTGCTGTAGCAATTGGGAGAGCGGCATGTCATAAGATAAGGGCTAGGGTTAGTGGTAAAAAATTTTTCCATACTAAGTGCATGAGTTGGTCATAACGGAATCGAGGGTAAGATGCTCGGATTCATAGGAAAATTAAGGTAAGTAGTGTTGCTTTTATTATTAAGTAAAATGTGGAGATTTGTGGTATTGTAGGGTCATAGGAGGAGCCTATAAATAGGATTACGGAAAGAGTATTTATTATTAAGATGTTGGTATATTCGGCTAGGAAAAATAAAGCAAATGAGCCGCCTGCATATTCAACATTAAATCCTGAAACCAACTCTGATTCTCCCTCAGTTAAATCGAATGGTGCTCGGTTAGTTTCTGCTAAAGTTGAAATGTATCACATTATAGCTAATGGTCATCCTGGGATTAGTAACCAGATTGTTTCTTGGGTTAAGTTAAATGTATGAAGTGTAAATCCCCCGGTGAAGATAATTATTGATAGTAAAATAAGGCCGAGGCTAACCTCGTAGGAGATAGTTTGTGCTACAGCTCGCAGGGCCCCTATGAGGGCATATTTTGAATTGGATGCTCACCCTGACCCTAAAATTGTATATACGGTTAGGCTTGAGATTGCCAAGATGAATAGGAGCCCCAGGTTGAGGTTAATAATTGAATGGGGGAGGGGGAGGGGTATTCATATAAGAAGAGCCAGGGTTAATGCGAGAGTGGGGGTGGCTAAAAATAGAAATGGGGAGGATGTTGAGGGGCGAACGGGTTCTTTAATAAAGAGTTTTACGCCATCTGCAATGGGTTGTAGAAGTCCATAAGGTCCTACAATGTTAGGGCCCTTCCGGAATTGTATGTAACCAAGAATTTTTCGTTCAACTAAGGTTAAGAAGGCTGTTGCTAAAAGAATTGGGATAATGTAGGCAAGTGGATTAATAAGGTAGAGTAAAATGTGTTGTAGCATAGTTAAGGAGAGGATTTGAACCTCTGGATTAAAGGACTTAGGTCTTTCGCATTTACCAGGCTCTGCCACCTTAACAACCCTTATCTTGGGTTTTAGGTAATTTTCTCTTACCTAATTTAGTTTATTTCAGTAGGTGAAAAAGGAGCGTGCCGTAGGGTATTGGCTCCATTTTTCCGGTCCTTTCGTACTAGGAAAAATAAGTTCATAGATAGAAACTGACCTGGATTTCTCCGGTCTGAACTCAGATCACGTAGGACTATTAATCGTTGAACAAACGAACCCTTAATAGCGGTTGCACCATTAGGATGTCCTGATCCAACATCGAGGTCGTAAACCCTTTCGGCGATAGGGACTCTGGGAAAGGATTGCGCTGTTATCCCTAGGGTAACTTGGTTCATTGATCAGAAGAAATTCTGGGTCATTTTTCGGTAAATGTTTTATTGATTAGAACTGTCGTTCTAATTTTTAAGTACTGAGTACTCAGTCGATAAGGGGGATTTGTTTTCCCCCTTGGTCACCCCAACCAAAAACAGTTAAATTAGGAGTATTGTATAAATGATTTTTCCCATGGGATTATGATTTTACATAATTAATTTAAGTGTTTGAAGCTCCATAGGGTCTTCTCGTCTAATGGTTATATTCTCGCTTCTGCACGAGAAGATCAATTTCATTGATTAGAAAATAGAGACAGTTAAACTCTCGTGATGCCTTTCATACAGGTCTTCATTTAAAAGACAAGTGATTACGCTACCTTCGCACGGTCAAAATACCGCGGCCGTTAAACATTGTCACAGGGCAGGCGGGACCTCTTATAGTAGTTAAGCAAGAGGCGATGTTTTTGGTAAACAGGCGGAGTTTATGTTTGCCGAGTTCCTTTATTTTCTTTTAATCTTTCCTTGAGACACTCCTGTGTAGGGTTAACGAATAGTTAAATAAGGTTTTCTAGTTAATGGTAAATTAGTATTATGTCCTCAGTTTGGGTTCGTTTAATTATCAGTGATTTAATTCTTTCTGATGTACACTTGTGTTAGGAGAGGTTTGGCCTCTTATTACTCATTTTAGCATAAGTTCTTTTATAATTTTATAAAATAACCCAATACAGGTGAGGGGGTTGTGAGATAGTATCTAAATTATAGGTTTAAATAAAGCTGGAGCTGTGACGCTTACTTTACAGGTGGCTGCTCTTAGGCCCACTGGGGAAAAAACCTTTAATAAAATATGATCATTACCCACCTTTAAAAGTTGTATCTTAATTTAGAAGGGCTGTACCTCTTCTAAATAACTATTAATTCTTATTTTTAACCTTAATAAGATATTCTTAGTTGGCGGTGAAAAAATTAATGCAGAATTTAAGTTCTTTTCTTGGGCAACCAGCTATCACTAAACTCGATAGGTCTGTCACCGCTACTCGGAAGTCTTCCCACTCTTTTGCCACAGAGACGGGTTGGCTCTAATGTGCTGCTTCGGAGTAGCTCGTTTAGTTTCGGGAAGATAGACTTAAGATCTCTTTGCCTAGTTGATCTAGCTAAATCATGATGCAAAAGGTACAAGGTTAAATCTCTGCTTTTTGTTACTTTAATATTTATTTCATTTCTTTTTCAGCTTTCCCTTGCGGTACATAGTCTATTGCGCTAATATTTATTGTTCTGTCACCCATACTAAAAGGTATAAAATGTTTTAATTTAAAGATAGTGGTGTGGGTATAATTGATAAGGTTATGTTTATACGATCGGTTAGGCTAGCTTTAAGGTTCAAAATGGCCCGAATTGCACGGGTTCTCCTCGGTGTAAGGGAGGTACTTTACTAATTTAGCTACATTTTGATTCCAAGTACACTTTCCAGTACACTTACCATGTTACGACTTGCCTCCTCTTGATAAAATAATTTTTTTATATAAAATAAAGGTTTTGTTGAGGAGAGTGACGGGCGGTGTGTGCGCGCTCCAGAGCCGGCTTCAGGAAAATACTCTGACTTTTCCTTACTGCTAAATCCACCTTGAAGTAGATTTTCAGTTTACTATTCGTGTTTTCTAAATAGAAAATGTAGCCCATTTCTTTCCACTCCATTCGCTACACCTCGACCTGACGTATGGGAGTTTATTCTTTTTGCTTACTTTTTATCCTTCACAGGGTGAGCTGACGACGGCGGTATATAGGCGGTATTGGCAAGGAGTGGTGAGGTTTAACGGGGATTATCGGTTATAGAACAGGCTCCTCTAGGGGGGTCTGAAGCACCGCCAAGTCCTTTGGGTTTTAAGCTAGCGCTTGTAGTACTCTGGCGGACAATGTAGTAGGTTATTGTCTAAGTTTGTGGTTGGGCATAGTAGGGTATCTAATCCTAGTTTGGGGCCCAACTGTCGTGGCATCAAGGTCTCTATTATTATAAAGTCACTTTCGTTGTTGATAATTCTTTTCATGAGAGCGTATAACGGCTTGATGAGGTCTTAACTTTAGTTGTTTAAGATTTTCTTAAACCACTCTTTACGCCGGGAGAATATTAATAAGGGTCACTCGTATAACCGCGGTGGCTGGCACGAGATTTACCAACCCAGTTAATCTTAACTGATTCAAGCTTGCGCTTATGAAATCAATGTTTATTACTGCTGAAATCCCTTGGGGGTGTGGCTTAGCAAGGTGTCTTGGGCTACGTGCGTGTGCCTGATACCAGCTCCTAATCAGTTAACAGACTGATTAGGGCATTCTCACAGGGGTGCGGAAACTTGCATGTATAATTCCAATTACAATTAATACTAAGGCTAGGACCAAACCTTTTGTGCTCGTGGAAATTTTTATTTCTCATCTTAGCATCTTCAGTGCCATACTTTCAATTAAGCTACACTAGC